TAATAGGCGAAAATGAGTTTTAATCCTCTTTGGCCCTTCTCTACCCCATAAAGACATTGAATAGACCAAGCTATTTTTTTTGCCACTGTAAGTTTGAAAATGAAAATTTAAATGTCCTTCAAAAGTAAGTAAATAAATTCGAAACATATAAAATGCAGTTAATCCCGCTGTGAAACAAGCTATTATTGCAAAAATTGGTGAATACAACCAAGTATCATTAAGAATTTCATCTTTGGACCAAAAACAGCCAAGAGGTGGAATACCACAAAGAGAGAGTGTACCTAATAAAAAAGATGTTTTTGTAATTGGTACATGTTTTCTTAAACCTCCCATAAGAACCAGATTCTGGCTTTTATCTGGAGAATATCCAACAATAGTTTCCATTGAATGAATAATGGATCCAGATCCTAAAAACAACAAAGCTTTGGAATAAGCATGAGTAATCAAATGAAACAGGGCAGTTCGATAAGACCCCATACCTAGAGCCAACATCATATAACCCAATTGAGACATTGTAGAATAAGCTAAACCTCTCTTAATATCCCTTTGAGCAAGAGCTAAAGTGGCTCCTAAAAGTACTGTTATTATACCTATCAAAGCTATTAGATTCATTATGTAAGGTATAACTATGAAAAGCGGAAGTAAACGAGCTACAAGAAAAATTCCGGCCGCTACCATAGTAGCAGCATGTATAAGAGCTGAGATAGGGGTAGGCCCTTCCATAGCATTGGGTAACCATACATGAAGGGGAAATTGGGCAGATTTAGCAATTGCGCCAGAAAATAATAGAAAGGCACACAAAGTAACAAATAAAAAATTAACTTCATTATTAGAAACTAAGTTATTGAATATTTCAAACAAATCCCGAAATTCTAAACTGCCCGTTATCCAATAAAAACCTAAAATTCCTAATAATAAACCAAAATCCCCGACGCGATTAGTTACAAACGCTTTTTGACAAGCATTCGCTGCAGTAGGTCGTGTGAACCAAAAACCTATTAATAGATACGAACACATTCCAACCAATTCCCAAAAAAAATAAATTTGTATCAGATTAGAACTAGTAACTAATCCTACCATTGAAGTATTGAAAAAACTCATATAAGCAAAAAATCTCAAATATCCCTGATCATGAGACATATAATTGTCACTATAAATAAGAACCAGAATTCCAACAGTAGTGATTAATATTAACATAATAGAAGTAAGTGGGTCAACCAAATATCCAAATTCTAACGAAAAGTCATTATTGATAGTCCAAGACCATATAGATAGATAAATAGACGGGTTATTTATTTGTTGAATAGATAGATAGGTTGAAAAAATCGTAACTATACTTAACAATAAAACACTAGGAAAAACCCACATACGGCGAAGATTTTTTGTTGCCGTTGGAAAAAGTAGAAGTCCTACTCCTATTAATATAGGAACTAGAAGTGGAATAAAAGGTATAATCCATGAATATTGATATGTATATTCCATAAAAATAAATAAATAAAAAAAAAGAAAAAGATTTTTATTTTTATCTTAATTAATTGTTTCTGATTTACCGGCTCTTTTTTATTTTGAAATGAAAGGGGTCAGGTCAGTTAATAATAAAAAATGAAAATATACAAAATATAGAATTTTCTAGCCTTAAATTTAATTATTCTGAATCTTTTTCAACTCTTTGAAATATTGAAAAACTAAGAGGTTAAAATTGGTCAAATGATATGATTCCTATTGAAAAATCAAATAGTACTTTTCAATTATATTAGAATTATCTTATTAAGAGTCAAATATTATAAATATTATTTAGTAAAATTGGATGAAGATCAAAAAAAGGAAAATGGAAATTTAATGGAAATTTTCATTATTATTACGTATTATATTATTCCGTATTACAATAATTTATATATATCTATAAATATATCTATAGATATATATAAATTATTACACCAAAACCATTATTTGATATGAATCATAAAAAAAACCACAACTTATCCCAGAAAAGTTATTGATTTTAATTGAGTTATTCAGAATCATTAACCAATTGATTTTGGAAATGATTGATTGTCTTTTATTGTAATAAAAGAAATTTAAGGAAACGTTATGATCTCCAAACTATGATATCCAAGACTTGACTTTACATAAAATTAAAAGGAGGAATTACTAAAACAGCTTTTAGAAAAGCATTTATCTTGGCGCTTTTAACAAATTAAGTACTAGTCTAATGAAAACTTGAACATTTTAATTAGATGTACTCTTTTTAATTTTGAGAACCTCACCAATTCAATTTAAAATTAATAATTAATAAAAAAAAGATCTCAATTTTTAAAATGACTAAGGTTAGTAAACCTTTCGATGTTTTTTATTATGTCTTTTAGGCTATTTTATTACCTGTATAAATCAATGTAGGACGACAAATTTAATTAATTAGATTTCTATGGCATAGCGGATTTTATAGATATGGATTTGAATGAATAAGAGCACCAATAAAAGAAATATTAATTATTTGCTATTATATGGAATAGAAACAATCATTTTTGTATTTAATTTAGAATAACATATTTAACCTATATTTTTGTCTAGTACTATTTTATTTTAACGAGATTTTTCTATATTCATATTTTTAGGAAGAAAGTACAATATAATTAATAGTAAAAAACAATTGGTTTTGAACAATAGATGTCTTTGACATCCAACTAGAGCAATTATAAACTTATTATAATTTTTGAATGGCAGTTCCAAAAAAACGTACTTCTATATCAAAAAAACGGATTCGTAAAAATATTTGGAAAAAAAAAGGATATTGGGCAGCATTGAAAGCTTTTTCGTTAGGTAAGTCTCTTTCTACAAGGAGTTCAAAAAGCTTTTTTTATGGGACAAATAAATAATCAAAGATTGAAATAATCCTTGTTGTTCTGACTCGAAAAACAATCAGTCTAATTTAGAATTCTAAATTAGAAAAAATTGATAAAAATATTTATTATATTCTAATAACTATTAATACGTTTCGACTACATAGTAATACTTTCCACTTTATTTCTATACTTAGTACTTAAAAAAAAGAATTCTAAATTATATTAACTTCTATAAATATATAAAATAAAAAATATATAAATATTTCTAAAAGGAAAAATTTATATTCTTTAATGTTTTGACCCGATCAATAGCAATATTAAATTGAATTCGTTTCTCTTTTATAAGAAAATAAGAATTCTTTTGTCTGCTCTTTTGAATATGCTTTATCGTTTTTAGGATGGGGAAAATAAGAATCCCCATCGATTCGATAATAAAAAAGGTTTCTCCTTTATTTATTTTATTTATACTATATATTCGATTTTATATACTATTTAAATAGTATTTAGTATATTTAAAATATTTATTTTACTAACATAACTAATAGGTCCTTGAAACTCATTAATGAAGTTTAAAATGTATTTTATAACTTTCTAAACCATTCTTTTTCTAAGTTATTATCACTATATATACTCCGAACTTTATAACCCAATTAATAAATAATAAAAGACCTTATTTATCTTAGTTTTAAGTGATTATACGAAGAATACGCCAATTTGGATCCTATAGTTCCACTGGAAGATCAACCAAGAGATATATCAAGATATATTAATATATATTTAGTACTTTATAAAAAAGGATTTATAAAAAAAAGATATATATACCAAAAATAAGGATTATTATTGAAAGACTTACATTAAAATTCCTAATTTTTAAACAAGTTTTTATTCATCAATTTTCATTTGAATCATTCCTAAATATATATATTTCATTGAATTTATTACTTCAATGCCAACGATTGAATAAAAATAGGTTATTAGGTTATTATGATTTCGAACAAGCCGCTATGGTGAAATCGGTAGACACGCTGCTCTTAGGAAGCAGTGCTAGAGCATCTCGGTTCGAGTCCGAGTGGCGGCATGGCTTCTTATAAAAGAGGAAGTCCTATACTGAATTCAATTCCCGATTTCAATTCCTATCCTATAATTGAGGAACTTCCTTTTTTAAATTTAAAAATCTTTATGATATTTTCAACTTTAGAGCATATATTAATTCATATATCCTTTTCCGTCGTTTCAATTGTAATTACAATTCATTTGATAATCTTGTTAGTCGATGAAATCGTAGGACTATATGATTCGTCAGAAAAAGGGATGATAGCGACTTTTTTCTGTATAACAGGATTATTAGTTACTCGTTGGATTTATTGGGGACATTTACCATTAAGTAATTTATATGAATCATTAATCTTTCTTTCATGGAATTTCTCCATTATTCATATGGTTCTGTATTTTAAAAAGTATAAAAACTATTTCAATTTAAACGTAATAACCGCGCCTAGTACTATTTTTACCCAAGGTTTTGCTACTTCGGGTCTTTTAACTGAAATGCATCAATCCGCAATATTAGTACCCGCTCTTCAATCCCATTGGTTAATGATGCACGTAAGTATGATGGTATTGAGCTACGCAGCTCTTTTATGCGGATCATTATTATCACTAGCTCTTCTAGTCATTACATTTCGAAAATTCATAAGAATTCTTAGTCAAAGCAATAATTTAGTAAATGATCCATTTTCTTGGGGTGAGATTCAATACGTGAGAGAAAAAAAGAATCTTTTACCAAAGACTTCTTTTCTTTCTTCGAGTAATTATTACAAGTTTCAATTGATTCAACAATTGGATCTTTGGAGTTATCGTATTATTAGTCTAGGGTTTATCTTTTTAACCATAGGTATTCTTTCAGGCGCAGTATGGGCTAATGAAGCATGGGGATCGTATTGGAATTGGGATCCCAAGGAGACTTGGGCATTTATTACTTGGACCATATTTGCAATTTATTTACATACTAGAACAAATAAAAATTTGGAAAGTGTAAATTCCGCAATTGTGGCCTCGATGGGCTTTCTTATAATTTGGGTATGCTATTTTGGGGTTAATTTATTAGGAATAGGGTTGCACAGTTATGGTTCATTTCCATTAACATCTAATTGAAGAAAGGACTTGACAAATACAAAATAAACATAGGAAGCATAAGTGTATATAAGAAAACTTTGTGTAATCCAGCGCGAACCCGTTTTTGAATTAAGTAATGGAAAAACGGGTTCGCGCTGGATTACATACCTGGTTATAATAAAATTCCAATTTATTTTACTCAAACTTAAGAGAAGAAAAAGGACTTATTTTTCATTGTCCAACACCAACAAACAATTTTTTAAATCATAGGATTTCCGTTTGATTTTTTGGTTTACTCACAAAAACTATGGATAAAAATAATTAGATAAAAGAGCTTCGACTTTATCAACCGATAGTGAGAAAACGAAATCCGGATAAATACCAATAGCTATTATGGGTAAAAAAATACAGATAGAAACAAATAATTCTCGCGGCCCAGAATCAACAAAATAAGAGTTTGGAGCATTAAAAAGCCTGTATCCATAGAACATCTGTCGTAACATAGATAATGAATAAATAGGAGTTAATATGATTCCAATTGTCATTACAAAAGTAATTAGTATTTTGGTCATTAAAAGATATTTTTGGCTAGTAAGTATTCCAAAAAATACTATCAATTCTGAAACAAAACCGCTCATGCCCGGTAATGCAAGAGAAGCCATTGATAAGATACTGAAAGTCGTAAATATTTTAGGAATTGTGATAGCCATTCCGCCCATTTCATCGAGATAAACAAGACGTATTCTATCATAACTCGTTCCTGCCAAGAAAAAAAGCGCGGCGCCAATAAATCCATGAGATATTATTTGTAAAATTGCTCCGTTGAGTCCTGTATCGCTTATAGAACCAAGTCCTATAATTATGAAACCCATATGAGATACAGAAGAATAAGCTATTCTTTTTTTTAAATTACGTTGCCCAGGAGATGTTGAAGCTGCATAGATTATTTGAATTGTGCCGACTATCATTAAACAAGGAGAAAATATAGAATGAGCATGAGGTAATAATTCCATATTGATTCGAACTAATCCATACGCCCCCATCTTTAATAAGATTCCAGCTAGAAGCATACAAGTACTGTAATGCGCCTCTCCATGAGTGTCTGGTAACCATGTATGTAAGGGTATAATCGGCGATTTGACAGCAAAAGCAATAAAAAATCCAATATAGAATAGCATTTCGAGTGCTACAGGATACGATTGATTAGCTGATGTTTCAAAATTTAATGTTGGTTCATTAGAACCAGATAAACAAACACCTAAAATTCCCATTAATAAAAAGGCGGAACTTCCTGCAGTGTACAAAATAAATTTTGTAGCTGAATACAAACGTTTCTTTCCTCCCCACATAGATAGAAGTAGATAAACTGGAATTAATTCCAATTCCCACATGATGAAAAAAAGTAAAAGGTCTTGAGAAGAAAATGGTCCTATTTGACCGCTATACATTGCTAACATCAGGAAATGGAATAATCGGCACTCTCGAGTAACTGGCCGAGCCGCTAAAGTAGCTAAAGTCGTGATAAACCCCGTCAACAAAATGGGTCCTATAGAAATTCCATCTATTCCCAATCTCCAGGAAAAATTAAAAAAATTGATCCATTTACAATCCTCTGTCAGTTGGATTAATGGATCGTCTAATTGGAAATGATAACCGAATGCATAGGTTATTAGAAGGAGTTCTATTATACATATACAAAGAGTATACCACCTAATTACCTTATTTCCTCTATGGGGAAGAAAGAAAATTAGGGAACCCCAAAATATTGGAAAAACTACAACTATTGTTAACCAGGGAAAATAATTCGTGGTAAAAACAAGATACACTTGGAACAGAAAAATGGACCAGAAAAACCCGTTCTCAAAAAAAAGATATTATTTTGAGCGCGGATTTTTGTCGATAAAAGTAAAAAAAAAAAGTAATTGTATTAAAGTAGGGTTTTTGGGGACGTATTAATAAGCTAGACCCATACTTCGAGTTGTTTCATGCCACAAATAAACTCGAACACTCAAGAAATCCGTCGGACAGGCGGATTCACATCTCTTACAACCCACACAGTCCTCTGTTCTTGGAGCAGAAGCAATTTGCTTAGCTTTACACCCGTCCCAAGGTATCATTTCTAATACATCTGTGGGGCAGGCTCGGACACATTGAGTACATCCTATACACGTATCATAAATCTTTACTGAATGTGACATTGGATCTATAATTTTTTTTAATCATAAATTTTGATCTAGTAAACTTTTAAATGAATCATATATTTAGATACCAGATGAATCAATGATTTAGATTTACCAGAATTGTTCTAATCAATCTACTTTCGGATCGAGTCATGTGAGAGAGCCAAGATACTTTGATTTCTTACAAGATACTTTGATTTCTTATATTTTCGCAAACATGATCATACATTATGTATAATACATGCTAATTCGAATTTATGAACATTCTAATTTCTATGGTTAATACTACGTATCATTGATACTACTTATTCAACAAATTCGATTGGTTGATACGAGTTGATTTTCTGTTACGATAAATTGACGAAACAATAGCCGGTCCAATAGCTGCTTCAGCGGCTGCAATGGCTATAACAAAAATGGAGAAAATATTTCCTTTTAATTGGCGACTATCAAAAAAATCAGAAAATGTTACGAAATTCATATTAACCGCATTCAGTATAATTTCCAGACACATAAGAGCTCTAACCATATTTCGGCTGGTGATCAATCCATAGATACCGATAGAAAATAAGTAGGCACTCAAAACAAGTACATGTTCGAGCATCATTGACCAACTCCTTATCAATTTCGATTCATTTCAATATGATATGAACAACAAAGCAAGGGATTCAATTGACTAGAATATAAAAAAAAAGTACGGAACAAATAAATATATTGGTAATAGATCGAATAAAAGAATTTTCATTTTAAACATCAAAAATTGAAAATTCTAATTGAAGGGAAATAAATGTGATAACACAGAATGAAGTTTCATTTTGATTGCTGTTGCTAATTTTATCTATTTATTACTGGCGCGCCACGGCGATTGCACCTATCAAAGCAGCTAAAAGAATTATCGAAATGAATTCAAATGGAAGAAAAAAATCTGTTGATAAATGAATTCCAATTTGTTGACTATTACTTATCAAATCGTGCTCTATAATCTGGTTTGATCTTGTAGTCCAAATAATCCCGTACCATGACGTATCCGTAATAGTAGTCATTAGTAAACCAAAAATACTTGTGCAAACCAGCAAAGTAATCCCATTTCCAAGGGTCCAAAGATGAAAATCTTTGTAATATTCTGAACCATTCATGAACATCACAGCAAATATGATTAAAACATTTATAGCTCCCACGTAAATAAGGAGTTGTGCAGAAGCTACAAAATAGGAATTTAATAGAATATAGAATAATGATATACAAACAAGAACTAATCCCAACGAAAAGGCAGAAAAAACCGGGTTGGTAAGTAATACTACTCCTATCCCTCCTAAGATAAGACCTAAGCCCAGAAAGACTAAAAGAAAATCATGTATTGGTCCAGGCAAATCCATTCTATGTAAAATAAGAGATAAATAAATCGAAATGTTTTTCATGACCTTATTGAGACCAGACCAGAAAAAAATGTTGATGATTCATAAAAAATTTCTAATTGAATTAAATCCCTTAAATCCTAAAGGGTGTGAATTAATGCGGGTACAGTTATTGGACTAATTTCATGTTTTATCTGAAGAGAGTAGTTCGAATACGAAACTATACATTTCGAAATAATGTCAGATATATTAATTAATCCATTTTCAATCCAAATTAAGACGTAATTCTTCCCAACCAATTACTAGTTGAGATTTATAGTTTGTAGTTATTGAGACCAAACAAAACGAAAAAACTCATTTCTTTAAATCAAAACTGAACCTTAGTAATTCAAAATTTTTCTTTAATCAGGAGATTTACTTATTTTTTTATTTGAGACGAATTCCAAATTGTTCGAATTGTATAATCGTCAAGTACTGATATTGGTAAACGACCCAGGGCAATTTGATTATAATTCAATTCGTGACGATCATAAGTAGAAAGTTCATATTCTTCAGTCATTGATAAACAATTTGTTGGACAATACTCAACACAGTTACCACAAAATATACAGATTCCGAAATCAATACTGTAATTAAGTAATTGTTTCTTACGAATATCGTTTTCAAATTTCCAATCAACGACGGGTAGATCTATAGGACATACACGAACACAGACTTCACAAGCAATACATTTATCAAATTCAAAATGGATTCGACCGCGGAAACGTTCCACGGCGATTGCCTTTTCATAAGGATATTGAATAGTTATAGGTAAACGATTTACGTGGGATAAGGTAATCATAAAACTTTGACCAATGTACCTTGCAGCTCGTACTGTTTGTTGACCATAATTCATGAACCCGGTTACCATAGGGAACATATCGTGAATATATATGAATAATTTTATGTTTGTTTATTTCTCTTGTTTGATCCAAATGGGGAATATAGGATATCATATTCTTTTACAGTGAAAAGAGTTGGGAAGAAGTTGTTAATAATAGATTACCGAGAGAAATAGGTAAAAGAAATTTCCATCCAAGATTCAATAGTTGGTCCATTCTTAGCCTAGGTAAAGTCCATCTTGTTGTGATAGGAATGAACAAGAACAAATAAGTTTTAGCTAATGTAATAAAGATACCAATTGTCGGTTCAAAAACACCATATGTTTTATTTATTTCAAAAAACTCAGAAACAAATATGTATGGAATAGAGATATTCCAACCGCCCAAGTAAAGAACTGTTACAAATAATGAAGAAACTAATAAGTTTAGATAGGAAGCAACGTAAAATAAACCAAATTTGATACCCGAGTATTCGGTTTGATAACCTGCTACTAATTCTTCTTCTGCTTCTGGTAAATCAAAAGGTAATCTTTCACATTCTGCTAGGGAAGAAATTAGAAAAATGATAAACCCTATAGGTTGACGCCACAAATTCCATCCCCAAAAACCATATTTTGATTGCGCCTCAACTATATCAACTGTACTTGAACTATTAGATAATCATAGTCGGTGATACCATCACTGTTCCCATCGCTATTCCAGAACCGTACATGAGATTTTCACCTCATACGGCTCCTTAAGGACCATAAATAAATCTAAGGACCGGATCAGTATTATTTTATTTTATAGTATTATTTTATCTTGATATCCTTATAAGATGGATAAGGTCAAAATTAATCGTACGATCCAAAATTAGACCAATTTAATTCTGTCTGTTTTGCTTTAATAATTATTTATTTTTATTTATTTTAATAAATAAAAAAAAGTACTTCTGAATTGATCTCATCCTTTCTTTAATAATTTCAACAATCAAATAATTTTAATTTCTCTTTGTTGAGTAATAATTTCATTCTTCAATCAAATACTCCTTGTAACAATATCAATAACCCGTCCTTTTCACTTACGAAAAAGAATTATACATTAATTCATAAACTATGATACGAATTCTATCTATATGAATATGGATATGGATATACAAAGGAAAGAATAAAAGTATAATAGAAAGAAAGAATAAAAAGATCTTTTTTCTACTGTAATTGTATTCCTTTCTCTTTTTTTTTTTTTTCGTTTCTATTCTTCTTTTTCTGAGAAAAGAAAAAGGGGACTTACAAAATAAAAATAAAGGATTATTTCGTTTCCAACAGTCATCTATTTAATCGATGGATAGGAGCATACTCGGGATCGGAATCGTGGGGAGTACTGCCTGATCATTTCTACCAACTTAAAGCCCCAATTAATATTCTTTGTATATTATGTAGAAATTTTCTTTTACATAATCTCCATTACTAATCCTTTGTGTATCTTGGTGTTTCTAATCATCCACTCGTTTTTGTTCAATCATCCGTTAAAGTAATACATGTATGATAATACATACAAACGATAGTGAAAACGCCATATGGTTGATCTTTTGAGCCCGCTTCAAGTTAGGATAACTAATCTCCTAATCTTGGGGTAAACGCTTTCTTCTGCTTCTGTTTATTTCCGCTGAACTTTCTAACTCTTATACATAGAAAATGAGAATCCATTTTTTTACTGCGAATTTATATATAAGCTGTTTTCTTTCACTCATATAACTATCTAATTTAGTTCATCCATCCGAATAATGAATAAAAAAATGCAGATATTTTACTCCATTCAGTTCACCCTTTTCTCCTAGAAAGGAAGAAATAGAGAACTATTTCTGTCTTAACGAATCGCACGTAGAGATATTGATAACACACATAAAGTTAATGGTATTTCATAACTAATCGATTGAGCAGCAGCTCGTAGACCACCTAAAAAAGAATATTTATTATTTGACCCGTATCCTGACATAAGAAGGCCAATGGGAGCAATACTTGAAATGGCAATCCATAAAAAAACACCGATATTTAGATCCGCTAAAACAAGGTGAGAGCCAAAAGGAACTACTGAATAGCTTAATAAAATGGATATGACTGCTATGGATGGTCCGATACTGAATAAACGAGTATCTCCTCTAGATGGAAAGAGATTTTCTTTGAAAAGTAGTTTTGCCCCATCTGCTAAAGCTTGAAGAACTCCCCAAGGTCCGGCGTATTCAGGTCCAATACGTTGTTGTATCCCTGCCGATATTTCTCTTTCTAACCATACAATTACCAGTACACCTATTGTGATTCCCAATACAGGAGTAAAAATAGGAATAAAGATCCATATAATTCCAGAGGCCTCTTTTAAAAATTCCAATCTAGAAAAAGAATTGATATCTTGTCCTTCTGTTGTATCAATTATCATTTCAACGATCAACTTCTCCCATAATGATATCTATGCTACCGAGTATTGTCATAATATCAGCCAATTTCATTCTTTTAACTAACTGGGGAAGAATTTGCAAATTGATAAAACCCGGCGGGCGAATTTTCCATCTCCAAGGAAAACCACTCTGATCCCCTATCAGAAAAATTCCCAATTCTCCCTTTGGGGCTTCTACTCTCACATAGAGTTCTTGTTTCGGCAATTCAAATGTAGGAGAAGGTTTTTTACTAATAAATCGATAGTCAAAATCATTCCATTCTGGATTCCTTTCTCTATCAAAGTATCGGATTTCTAAATTCTCATATGGCCCCCCTGGAATTCCTTCTAGAGCCTGTTGAATAATTTTTATGGATTCTGTCATTTCACCAATTCGGACTAGATAACGAGCTAATGAATCTCCTTCTTTTTGCCACTGTACTTCCCAATCAAATTCGTCGTAACACTCATAATGATCAACTTTACGAAGATCCCATTGTATTCCAGAAGCTCGCAGCATTGGTCCTGATAAACCCCAATTTATTACTTCCCCTCTGCCAATAATGCCTACTCCTTCAACTCGTTCTAAAAAAATAGGATTTCGTGTAATAAGTTTTTGATATTCAGTAACTCCTGTTAAAAAATAATCGCAAAAATCTAAACATTTATCTATCCAGCCATGAGGTAAATCAGCCGATACTCCTCCGATACGAAAATAATTATGCATCATTCTCATACCGGTGGCAGCTTCAAATAGATCATATACTAACTCTCTTTCTCTGAAAATATAGAAGAAAGGAGTCTGCGCCCCAATATCCGCCATAAAAGGACCGAGCCATAACAGATGAGAAGCTATACGACTCAACTCCAACATAATTGCTCTGATATAGCTGGCTCTTTTAGGTACTTGGATATTTCCCAACAACTCTGGTCCATTTACGGTTATTGCTTCGGTGAACATAGTAGCTAAATAATCCCAACGCGTTACATAAGGCAGATATTGTATAATTGTTCGGTTTTCCGCAATTTTTTCCATTCCTCGGTGTAAATAGCCTAATATTGGTTCACAGTCAATAACATCTTCACCGTCGAGAGTAACAATGAGTCGAAGAACGCCATGCATTGATGGGTGGTGGGGGCCTATATTTACTATCATGAGGTCTTTTCTTGTAGCTGGTATATTCATAGGTTTTTCCTCGAATCATTCTTTCATGAATTACTGAAAGCGAAAATAAGTTCATTAAAATTCAAGATATAATAAATCAAATAATTCAAAATGTCTCTTCAAATTCAAATTAACGCGTTTTTGATTCCCGAATATCTAACTGATTAATTAATTCTTTATAACGTATTCGATTTTTCTTTGACAAATAAGACAACATCCTTTGGCGTTTTCCCAAAATTTTACGGAGGCCTCTCTGAGATAAATAGTCTTTTCTGTGCAATTCCAAGTGTGAAGAAAGTTTTCGTATCCTATTAGTGAGGCTTAGTATTTGAAATGCAACAGACCCCCTGGTTTCCTCTTTTTCTTCGTGCGAAATAATCGAGATGAATGACTTTTTTACCATAAAATGAAATCTTCTCTCCCCACCGGCCCCTTTTTTATTGCTAGATATTTTTATTGATCAATAATAATAATACTCATCTTTTTTTTTATTTGTCATACACAATACAATAATCTTAATTTTGTTAAAAATTATCAATTTAAAAATTGGATTCGAATAAGTATACAAAAAGATGGTTTTCCACACTCACAAAAGATAAAAAATTATACCTAAAATTGAAAATGAAACTAATAAGATTTTTTGATCATTTATAAATATTGATATGTCATTAAATTAGTATCATGAAGCAGAATGGAATGTAAAACAATGTATGGGTGCATCTCTTTGTCTTCATATATGCATTACAGCACGGGAAAAAAAGTAAATCCTTATTTCACTTTATTTAACTTTTTTTCAGTACACGATTTAGTTAATTTTTAAATTGCGGATACATATGTATCTTTACCATACTGAAACGACTGCCATTATTGGTATCAAACCAATACCGATTCATACAAGCGAAATCTTCTAATCGATAATTAGGCCAAAGAAAGAACTTTAATTTAATTAGTGTATTTTTATCTCTTTTGCTTGTATTCAAAACTTGACTCTTTACCTTATTTTCATTGCAAAATGCTGTATTTCTAGGCATACCATTTCTATTTCTAGAATTGAAACAAATTAGAATCCTCAATTCTATACGACGTCTAGGGGCTAAAATAGTTTCAGGAACAAACAAATCATAATTATTTTTGTCTCTAGTTTCAGTCATCTTTTGATGTTTTGGAATGAATTCATCAGAATTTTTCTTATCAACATGGCCTTTGCCTTTTTCTCGGTACCTTTGATTAATTGCGTGCGTACTCTTATGAAGCAACGAAATACCTATGGTTTGATACACAATAAACTGTCCTTTATTTGTTATAGACAGACGAACTGGTTCGATAAATAATATTCCCCTTTTCATCAATTCTGTAAGATTTACATTTTTCTGAATAATTAGAATATCCAGACTCATTTCTCCCCTTTGAATAGAGGCTATAGTAATTTCTCTTGGGTTTATCAGTCTAAGTAGTAGACAATATACTTTTATGTTATCAACCATTTTTGTATTTAAAGAATCATCCCATCTCAATTGAAAAAGCAAATATCTTTTTAGTAAGAAATCAAACCCCGTTTCCGTGTTGTTCCTGTATTGTTTTTTATTTTTCTCTTTTTTCATCTTTGATACCGCATAATTTTCTTCAATATCTTTTGCTTGGTTTGACAGAGTTGATTCAAAATTTTCTTGGACTGCGAATTCTTTTTCTCTTTGATTTTGGTTTTCTAATTCAAGAGATTTTTTTTCATTTGAAAATATTGATATAAAAATATTTCTTTTTTTCTTTCCAGCGGTGCTTTTATTTTCACTAGCATTTTCATTTACATTCAAATTTAAAAGGAGCAATTTAATTGGTATTGCGCATGGTTTAATCTTATACGAATTATAAAGTATCACAAATTCTGGGAAAAACCAAAGTTCCAAATTTGATATGGGACAACTTATTATTTCTTCATTTATTCTCATCCAATCAAAAATTCTCATCCAATAAAAAAGTTTTTTGGGGTTGGATGTGTTGATTTCTTGATTTTGATGAATCGTGGGATAACAAAGACCTTTCTTGTCGATTTTATCAATTAGTTGATAATTATTAGCCCGAGTCTTAGTATATTTATTACTATTACTATTACTATTACTGTTGGTGGCAGTATCCATATTGATCCAAGCCCCAATATCGATTTTATTTCTAAGACAACAATGGATAATTATCCAATCAAAATATTTTCTATCGGGATTTTTCTTTATATCGATAATATTATCTTCTACTAGATAATTATTGATAGGGATATCTATCAGCATATTAAATAATTTTCGTTTATCTTTCTTGTAATTATAAAATATCTCTTGGTTATGATTTACTTGTAATGGTAATCCATAAATAGATAAGTTCTTCTTATCTTCATAATTAATAAAATTATATGATAAAAGGTCATATCTATATTGTTTTTTAACATTTTTTTTTTGATTCAGCAACGAGTCTGTTTCAAACTTTTTTTGGTTTTCGGAGTTAATTAATCGGTTTTTTTCATCTGAATCGCATTTCTTTAAATGTTTCTTTTGAACTATAGAGTCTTGATTTACTATACTTCGCGCTTTTTGTGGTACTAATCTAGACTGAGATAAATCATATTGATAATAACCCTTTAACCAATTTTTCCATTGATTTATTCCAGAATTGCAGGGATTCTTATGTCTTAATTCGGAATGAAATATTTTCTGTGTTCCAACAATATAATCCTTTATTTCATTCTTAAGAAAAAGGGATGTTCCCTTATATTGATATTTAAATACAGATCTTAATTTTAACTTATATAAATTTAAAAAGTTTAAAACTGGGGTTTGTGATAATTTGTAAAAGACATATGCTTGTGACAAATAGGATAAGTCATAAAAAGTATGTGACTTATTATTACTAATATTAGAAATTGACTTTTTTATAGTCGAAATAAACTGAGTTATATTTTGATTTGTTTCATTAGTGTAAATATAGTTATTATAGGAATTGCATTTATTAATAATTTTTTTTGTTGATTCAAAAAAATAAAAAAAAACTTGTGCATTTATTCTATGAATATTACTGATAAATAAAAAGATATTTATAGATGTCCTTTCAATGAAAAATTTAAAAAAAAAATGGGATTTACGGATTAATCGAGCATTTCTTCTTTTTAATATCTGCCAAATATTTTTTGGCAATTCCAATCTTTTATCACCATAACTTATTTTGTTAGAACTACTATTTATATGTGGGCTTATAAATCCTTTTTTGTTGTCTTTTGGAATTTTTTGTATTTGTATTTGATTTATAATTGTGTTTGTTCTATCAGTTAGATCTTGTATTTTTTTTTTTGTCAATGAAAAAGTTGTCCAATTCGTAGATTGAATGTTAATGGACGAGTCATCAATTATCTCATTATTGATTATCAAATCTTTTTCTTTTTTGCTTTCGCTCAATTCATATATTTGGATTTCTCTCAATCCAAATAAAAAAAGGGGGTTCCTTTTGGAAAGTTCTTTTATTCTTTTTTTTATAAATAGAATGTTTTTAAGAACCCATTTTTTTGTTTCTTTTGATACAGTTAGAAATAATTTTGTTCTTTCTTTAAAAATTATTAGAAATCTAAAACACTTCTTTTTCAATTTGATAAGTTGTTTTTTGAGTTCTTTAAAAATGGGTTCCAAAAATGAAAGTTGTTTTCGGGGAGAACCAAAAGGAAGTTCAGTTTCCATTCCCAAAACTGTTAAAAAACAAAAATCATTTTTTTGTTCGTTCTTTTTCATTGGATCGTTATAAGTTTCTCGTAGCTTAAGCTTAGCTTTGTGCCAAGGTTTCAGACGAAAAGGAAATAGGATCTTTATCTGAATACCGTCTATTAACCAGTTTTTTGGAAATTCTTTTTCTGATAATGGAATACCATTATAAGTGCATTTAACATGCATTTCTCTCTTCCAATCTTTTAAATCCTCGGACCATTCGGGAAATTGAAACAATAGTATACGAACGATATTTTTAACTATTATCAATGACGGTAATATAATATATTTTCTCAGAATTGATTGGGTTACTAACATAAGACTTCTTATTACTTGAGAAATTCCAATGCTATCCCAGGCTTCTGCTATTTCTATAAGTGCTTCTTCTTTTTTTTTAGTCCTTTCTTTTGCCTTTTTCTCTGTATAATCTGAAATCGTAAATTCTGTGTTTTTCCATAGCCAATTTTGAATTTTTTTTTTCACCGGCTCGAAGATATCAAAAGAAAAAAAAATGTCTTTGTCTATTCTGTCCAAAAAGGGGGGGGAATGTACATTTGCTTGAAAGGCTTTCGAAATAATTGTTTTACGCCTTTGGGCACGCATCGAGCCTATGATTATGTCTCGACGAAAATCTGATTGTTGTGAATAACGTATCAAAGCAATGTCGTTTGTTTCATCATTATTATTAGTATTTTGGGGATTACTATAAACATCGGTATTTGCTAGGTCATCATTACAAATCACTACAGGTTTGCATTTTCTTGAACGAATCTCAGGATCCCTTCCCAACATTTCTTCGATTTCCCCCTCCTCGTGGTCAA